ACCATGGCGTTACTCTACCACTGAGTTAAAAGGGCCATTTGATTCAATTACTGAATGAATCAGTAGACGTATAATATCTATATATATAAGTATATGCAGTAGACTCGTAGTATCTACTAGTTCATTCAGTAATGCGATTCTAATTTACTTAAAAGTAAGTAAATAGGGTGCAATTTGTTTATTGATATTGGATTTGATAAATATCAATGCAATAAATTGTTTCAACACTGACCAAAATTCTTCTATCAGAACAAAATGAAATTCAGTTGATTGATACATGTACCTTAGCAATTCGACAGAGATCCAAACTATTTTACCAAAATATTGGTATAGGTAATGCAGATATTTGATTTGTCCCCTCAACCAAACCCTTTTTTAGAAAAACACACACACTTTTTTATTTTATGTCAGACCAATCACTTACCTAAAGAATTCTATATTTCGTATTATGAGTATTATTTAATAGAATTTTCTAAGAGAATATAATTCTCTCAATTTCTCATTTTTTTATAGAATATATTTCTAGATCTAATAGAATAGAGTGGCGATGAAAATGAATGATTCACGAGTCTAAATCACGAATAAAAATGGAATCATAAAAGATGGAAAAAGCTTTCATATCTAGTCATATCATTCCATTGACAATTTTTAAAAAACTCCTCATACTATGAGGATAGTATAATGGCAGTCAGCCAAGTATGCCCCCATCGTCTAGTGGTTTAGGACATCTCTCTTTCAAGGAGGCAGCGGGGATTCGAATTCCCCTGGGGGTAGGGTACTACGAAAGAAAGTTGATCATGGATTATCAATAACCCTAGAATTCATTCTTCCTGGGTCGATGCCCGAGTGGTTAATGGGGACGGACTGTAAATTCGTTGGCAATATGTCTACGCTGGTTCAAATCCAGCTCGGCCCAATAAAAGGAAAAAAGTCCAATTTTATGATATATTCATCCCTACCGTCTTTTTATTTGCTTTATTTATTTTTATTTGTTCCCATAAATTCTGCCCTTGCTAATGATCTAGATCCATATCAGGATGATTAAGTGTATAAAGTTTAATGAAAAGAGTAAAGAAAAAAAGACTATTTTCATTGAAAAATGGATATCGATCGATTCGATTTTATTGATTTGACAATAATTAAAAAAACAGATTCCTAGTTACTAGGAATCCGTTCTAAATAAAAAAGAAAATGGCTTTCATTATCTATTAACAATATAATTAATATGTGTATGCTGCACACTTTTTTATTTACCTGGGATTGTAGTTCAACTGGTCAGAGCACCGCCCTGTCAAGGCGGAAGCTGCGGGTTCGAGCCCCGTCAGTCCCGACCCCGGCGGATAAAAAAAAGAAATCAATGCGTCCCTCCCCTTTCACAGAAAAGGGAGGGACGCATTGAATTCCCAACAATATTTTTTTTTTCGCATTTCTGATCAAAACAAAAAATATGGGAATTTCTAGTACCTCAACTCGTACTCATGGATGACAGAGAGGAGAGTGTTATGTGAATTTCGAACATTTTTGATTGGTAGCACTCAGTATATTCAGGGTTCAAAAAGATACTGTACTGGGGCCCTTTTTTTGATTGCCCCGGTCCGTCCATTAAAAAAAATAAAAATAAAATAGAGTGTCATATGTTTGGTATTTTTATCGGGTACATAGACGTATAAATGGAATTTATATTTTCTCTTTTTTGCTTGGTTTTTTTTTTTTTTCTAAACATTGGAAGCGGAAAAGTAGTCAGATGATACTTCATTAGATGGTTGTACAAGGAAAGGGGGCAATTGTTTATAGAAAAGAAAGAGCGGAAAATAATAACAATATCAATAAAGGCAAATCAATAAAGGAAACGAATTCTTTTGTTTGGACCAGGAATCACAAATTTTTGATTTGGTGTGGATAAAAGATCTTCCTATGTTATACTATTCAATTCTCGACGGTGAATTGATTTGATAGTTTAGATATTGTTATTGATTATATTGATCCGATTCGATGTCATTAAAATGTAATTCATTGCATTGAATTTACAAGTGATTTTCATCTCTATGGGATTAAATCCCGAGTTATTGCGAAGTAAAAAAAAAAAGGGGGGGAAATTATGGAAGTAAATATTCTAGCATTTATTGCTACTGCGCTGTTGATTCTAGTTCCTACTGCTTTTTTACTTATAATATATGTAAAAACAGTCAGCCAAGGCAATTAATTTGAATAAAACTTGACTTCTTATCATTAGTATAGTATGGTAGAAAGATTCAGATATTTCTTTCTATCATACTATACTATTCTAATTCTAGGAATGTTAGGAATGTATAAAGTTGTAATGTATTAAGATCCAAACTTAATATAGATCAATTTTTAATATCTATCTTCATAGATGTCGATATCAATTAAATATATGTGATCGCCGTCCTATCTCAATTTTCTTTCTTTGTTTGATTTTAGTTGTCTTTATTTCAATCTGAAAAAATCGCAAGACAAAGTCTTGCCATTTTTGAATTCCCGGATTTCTTATTCATTTCTCTATGACGGTATCCATCAAAAAAAGAATCAAATCCATGAAGGAAAGAAAAATGGAATATATATTATTAATAATAAAAAAAGAAAATCAAAAAATCTCTTTTTTATATTAAAAATTACAAGAAGTAATTGATTGAAGAGTTAACAAATGATCAAAAGAGTTCTGTCTTTTCCATTTGAACAAAAAAGGGGGAAATAAAATGAAAAAAAAAAGGTGGGGTTTCCTTGCCCCTCATTGCCCATATATAACTCTGGTAAGGGACGGTTCATCGAAATAGAAAATTGAGAAATAATTTTTTATTTCTTTTTTTTTATTGTCTACCATCCATATCCTTTTAGATTCTCGGAATACGAAGATGGGAATTATTGAAATATTTGTTTGATTGAAATATTATTTATCTCTATTAGTCATAGAATACCTTACTACATTAGAACCAAAAAATTTCTAAATCTAAAAAGGAAGACTAATCAAAATTAATTAAATAATTTAATTGATACGGTGAATTTCAAATAAAAGGCTTTGCAAAACCATTTAGAAAAAAAAATTGATACAGTTTGATTCCTCAATCTGATTATAAAACGAGTAATACGTCTAGAGTCCACTTCTTCCCCATACTACGAGTGAAAGGGAAAATGTAAAGACTACCATTAAAGCAGCCCAAGCAAGACTTACTATATCCATGTGAGTTATGTCCCCTATCTCTATAAATATGAAAAATATGAAACGAATAAAATCTGAAGGAATTTTTCCATTATTGTTAACTAATAATATAATAGTGAAATTACTGGCACAGAGTCAAAAAAAAAATAGGGCGAGTTATATACAAAAAACAGAATGGTTGATTTCTATTGATTTCGAGTTTTTTGTTGATCAGGCGACACCCGGATTTGAACTGGGGTAAAGGGATTTGCAGTCCCCCGCCTTACCGCTCGGCCATGCCGCCAAAATGATACATACAAAAAAGACGAAAATATTCCCTCTTTTTTTTCTATTGAAAAAAAAAAGCAAAAGTGAATTCTCAGTTACAAAAGTAGAAATTCAGGACAAACTAGAACCATTAACTATATGATTTAAATTTTACTGTAAATTGATGAATGATTTTTGGCCCCACTCCCCACCTATTTTTCTTTGCTTATAGCAGTAAAGAAAAAGAGATACATACCCAATCAAATAAGCATTGATTTTTTTTTGAATACCAATGCTTATTATAACAGGAATTTTGAGTATATGTAAACCCCAAAACAGAAATTGTTACACAGACAGGTATAGTATAGCTATTTAATGGGGATTTTCTTTGAATAGGATTTTTTTCTCATAGGGAATTTCTCAAGAAATTCTCGTCTTTCATTTTTTCATTGAATAGATTGAAGAGAAAATAAAAATATCATTTTTGATAGCGCAGCCCCAATAAAATGAGGCTTCTATATAATAGAATGTAAATAAGCGGAATAAAGACATATCGTATATATAGACAGCATAGCTATATCTGCACATGCTTAGTAAAGACAAGCTAAAGACAAGCCGTCCTCTTTTCTTACGAACTTCAATCGATTCTACTAAAAAAAACTAGGTCAAAATATCTCTGTTCTATGCTAATTCTTTTTTGAACAAAGGAATCCATGAAAAAATGAAGTGTTAGAAAAACGAACTCTATTTTCTTTTCTGATTATTCTATCTTTATCTCAATGAATAGGACAAATCATGAATCCGTTTGATTTTTCTGGTATCTAATCAAAATCAAATTGGAATACGTAATCTCATAATAATGGTAAAAATGAAATTATTGTTTTTGATATTTTATACAAAATTTCATAAGTCTAAAATAAAAATCTAAGTGGCATTTATCAACTCCTTTCCTTTTGTATCTGTTTGTTATAAATATAAATTCCAATTTGAGTCAAATCTTTACTTCCTTTGCTCATATGCATTTCATTTTTCATACATTCGATACATATATCGTGTTGGGTTAAATTTCATGCGATTCAGTAAACAGAATAGAAATTCAATTCTATCATTGCTAGATCGATTCATATGATTCGATGAAGAATGAAAAAAGAATGGGATTTTTTTGATAAATGGGAAATTCAAAATGCTCGGGGATAAAAATGGGGGAATGTCTACAATACCTGGGTTGAATCAGATCCAATTTGAAGGATTTTGTAGGTTCATTGATCAGGGCTTAACAGAAGAACTTTATAAGTTTCCAAAAATTGAAGATACAGATCAAGAAATTGAATTTCAAATCTTTGTGGAAACATATCAATTAGTGGAGCCGTTGATAAAAGAAAGAGATGCTGTATACGAATCACTAACATATTCTTCTGAATTATATGTATCCGCAGGATTAATTTGGAAACCCAGTAAAGATCTGCAAGAACAAACCATTTTTATTGGAAACATTCCTTTAATGAACTCCCTGGGAACTTTTATAGTAAATGGACTGTACAGAATTGTGATCAATCAAATATTGCAAAGCCCCGGT